ATTTAAAATGAATTAGAATGAAGAAATAGGATTTTAGGGATAAGAAATAAATTAAACAAACAAACCATGGATAAATCCAAGCGACCTTTTCTTAAATTCAAGCGATCTTTTCGTAGGCGTTTGCCCCCGATTCAATCGGGGGATCGAATTGATTATAGAAACATGAGTTTAATTAGTCGATTTATTAGTGAACAAGGAAAAATATTATCAAGACGTGTGAATAGATTGACCTTGAAACAACAACGATTAATTACTCTTGCTATAAAACAAGCTCGTATTTTATCTTTGTTACCTTTTCTCAATAATGAGAAACAATTTGAAAGAACCGAGTCGACCGCTAGAACTACTGGTTTTAAAGCCCGAAATAAATAGGCTTACTTTTTCTTCACTTGAATCATAATTACAAGAATCTAGATTTGAGTGAATCTAGATTTGAGTATCGTGTCGTAAGAAAAAATGAATCGGAAAAAAAGAAATCTGTTTTTATTGAATTGAACGTGTTCATTCATTTTGACTACTTTAGTATATTTTCTCATACTAATTTCTACTCTACCTTCCCGGAGTTCATTCTCCGGGTAACTCCATTTAAATTATTCTGGTGGATTCTTTCCAATCTACTTCCTTTATGATTTCGTTCGAAATCATATAAAGACAATTCCTATTTGATATAGCTATTTGTGCAAGTATTTTACGGTTAAGAAGCAACTGTCTCTTGTACAGATCGTGTATTAATCTACTATAACTATAGGATACTCCCCTTTCGCGAATTACTGCGTTTATCCTAGTGATCCACAAACGACGAAAATCTCTCTTTTTCCTATCCCTATCCCGATGAGCCGAAACTAAAGCTCTTATTTTCTGTTGAGTAATAGTTCTAGTAAGCCTTGAATGAGCCCCTCGAAAGCTTGATGCAAATAAACGAATTTTTGTTCTACGTCTCCGAGCTATATATCCCCGTTTAATTCTGGTCATTGAATAAATGAAACTTTGACGAATAACTAATTGATTGCCTTTCTTTCAGTTATTCTTTTCCCCCTTCCTAGTCTATTAATAACAAAACGAATTTTTCCAATGTATAAAATCAAAATTCCAATGGCTTTGGCTACTCTAACCTTCCCGACCACGATTTTTTTTTTAGGTATTTCACTGCGAAATAAGACAGAACTAAGAAATTGTATTTTCCTAGGTATCAAAAATATAGTAAATAAAAGAAATAAAAAAAGAAATAGTGGGTTCCTTCGTTTCTATGGTTACTTCTTAAACGGTGAGGTCTTCTCTATACACCGGAGCCTTTACTTTATACTTTAATTTACTATTTAATCAACTAATTGATGTTATTGGGAACTTGTATAGTTCACACGCTTTGGCTCTACCCATGAATTATCCAGTAATAGGTCTTTCACAATCAGATCTACCTATACAGTAACGGTATTTAATTATGAAAGTTTGCTGGGTAGCTGACCCTCTTAGTCCGTTTAAATAAGATTTCCTCCGCTTAATGGATAACCATTTGTTACCAATGGAGAATTTCTTATCATCTTAAATTCAGGTGATTGGATTTACACCAACGGAAACCATAAACTTCATACACAATAGAGGGATATGGTAGAGTTTTTTTTTAATAATGGATGGGGTTCCTTTTTCCATCCTATCCCATTCACCGGTACTGATCATTGATACTGTAAAAGTAGTTTTCTTGCTTTTGTGCCAGCTCATGATCTAAACGAGTCGCACATACACCCTAGTACATGTTCCTCGACGCTGAGGGCACCCCCGAAGAGCGGGGGATTTCGTGACATTTCTGATTGGCTGTCTTGTATTTCTAATAAGTTGTTTAATAGTTGGCATGTTGAATCGTATACATAATATGATGGGTTGGTTTAGATTGATCCTAACCGAATGATGGTGAATTACTTCTATTTAATAGAATATTCAATTCGAAGATAAAATCTCAAATCACAGATTTGCGCGAAATCCATGTTATTTTCCTTGAACCGCTACAAAATCAACAATTCCATAAGCTTGGGCTTCTGTTGCTGACATAAAAATATCTCTTTCCATATCTTCGTGTACAACCCAGAAGGGTTTGCCCGTTCTTTCTGCATAAACCCTTGTGAGGGTTTCACGCAGTTTCATCAGTTCTACCGCTTCCATGACAAATTCGCCTACTTGTGCCATATAAAAAGCACTATAAGGTTCATGTATCATTACCCTGATGATATAACAAAATAAAAGCTTCCCCTATCTCGCATGATAAAGCAAAGAGAAAAGAAAGATAAAGAATAGAAAAAAGATAGAATTGAACAACCGTACAGGCATCTTTTGTGCATACGGCTCTACAAGAAAATTGACCCCCCTCCTTTCTATTGAAGAAAGAGAAAATAGAATCTATCAGACTCAGATGGGTAAATAATCAAATTGCCATCCTTCCTTTCGGAGGAGTTCAAAAATACTATGATGGCTCCGTTGCTTTATATGTTTATTTTTTCTTTTTTTTGTC